TATTTAAAATATGAATATATCTCTGACACCACAAATCAGTATTTTAATTAAACTATTTAAATAATATATAAAAATTCCACCTGATATAAAAATTAAATTTAATGGAACTCAATGTAAAAATAATAATAAATATTCACGAATTCTACCAGAAGAAAATGAATATATTCCTTGATAAAATAACCCATGTTGCCTATGAGAATATAAATATAATGAATATGCAGCACAAAAAAAAGATATTAAACATAAAAAAAAAAATGTTAATCAACTTCAAGAAATAATTGAATTAATTAATATAATTTCTCCAAAAAGATTCAAAGAAAATGGAGCTCCTATATTTGATGAACATAATAAAAATCATCATAAAGATATTCTAGGTATAAAATTAATCAAACCCTTATTTAAAAATAATCTACGACTTGATATACGCTCATATGAAATATTAGATAAACAAAATAAGCCAGATGAACATAAACCATGAGCAATTATCATCAAAAAAGAACCATAAAAACCCCAAATTCTTATAGTCATTAAACCTGCTAAAACTAATCTCATATGAGAAACAGATGAATAAGCAATTAAAGATTTTATATCTATTTGACGAAGACAAATTAAAGAAATATAAAAACCTCCAATTAATCTAATTCTAATAAAAAAAAAATTAATTTTTATACCAATAGATAAAAAAATCTTCATAAAACGTAATAAACCATAACCTCCTAATTTCAATATAATTCCAGCCAAAATTATTGATCCAGAAACTGGAGCCTCAACATGAGCTTTAGGTAATCATAAATGAACAATATATATAGGTATTTTAACTAAAAAAACAACAATTGTACAAATATACAAATAAAATAAATTAATATCATAAAAAAAGAATAAATCCAAACTACCAATATTTTTATAAATATAAAAAAGTGAAATTATTATAGGTAATGAACCAAACAATGTATATATAAATATATATATACCAGCCTGAATACGTTCAGGCTGATAACCTCAGCCTAAAATTAAAAATAAAGTAGGAATTAAACTTATCTCAAAAAACAAATAAAAAACAAATATATTTATTGAACAAAAAGTTAAAATTAAAAAAAATAAAAGAAATAAAATTACCAAATTAAAATAAGATGAAAAATTATTATAAAAATAAATCTTTTCTCTAGATATTAATATTAATAAACAAATTCAAATTCTTAATAAAATCATAAAAAAACTTAAATGATCACATCCAAATCTATATCTAATTAATGAAAAATAATACCTATAAGAAAAAGTAAAAAAAAAAAATATGAATATAAAGAAATAAAAAATATGAAAAAATCAAAAATATGTATTTAAAAAACTTAAAGGAATCATAAATAATAATATAAAAATAAATTTTATCATAGAAAATTAAATATATTAAAATAATCATTACCATAAGAACGAACTATTGAAACCAAAATAGATAATCCTAATGAACCTTCACAAACTCTAAGTGATAAAAAAATTATTAAAAAATAACTTTCATAATAAAATATTAATATAAAAATAACCAATCCTAAAAATAAAGATAGAACAATAAATTCAAGACTAAGTAATATTAAAAGTAAATGCTTACATTTAAAACATAATACTGTTAAACCCACTAAATATATAAAAAGAAAAATCCTAAATCTATAAATTAACATTGTTTTAGTAATTTAAATAAAAATATTGGTCTTGTAAACCAAAAATAAAATTAATTTTTTAAAACTTCAGAGAAAAGAATAAACTTTTCATTAATCTCCAAAATTAATATTTTAAATAAACTATTCTCTGTATTATATTAACATCAATTATATTAACAATAACAATTATATTTATATTTATTTCACATCCATTATCAATAGGAATAATCTTATTAATTCAAACACTATTAATTTCAATATGAACTGGATTTATATCTATTAATTTTTGATATTCATATATTTTATTTATTGTAATAGTAGGAGGAATACTAATTCTATTTATTTACATAACAAGAGTAGCCTCTAATGAAAAATTTTCATTTAGAAAAATTAATTTAATTATTATTATAATAATAAGAATAATAATCATTATATCAATAATAACCGATCAAATCTATAATGTAACAGATAGAATAAATTCAGATCTATTAATATATAAAAATTTGATTTCATTCAAATTATCCTTAAATAAATTTATTATATACCCAATAATTATGATATCATTAACTTTAATTATCTATTTATTAATTACATTAATTGCAGTAAGAAAAATCACTAATATTCAAAGGGGACCTTTACGAAAATACAACTAATGAAAATTATAAAAAAGAATCCATTATTAAAAATAATAAATAATTTAATCATTGATTTACCTTCACCATCAAATATTTCAACCTGATGAAATTTTGGATCCTTACTTGGAATATGCTTAATTATTCAAATTTTAACAGGATTATTTTTAGCTATACATTACTGTTCAGACATTTCAATAGCATTTAATAGAGTAGTTCATATTTGTCGAGATGTAAATTACGGATGATTAATACGAATTATTCATATAAATGGAGCATCAATATTTTTTGTATGTCTATACTTACATATTGGACGAGGATTATATTACAGATCATATTCACAAACAATAACATGAATAATTGGAGTAATTATATTTCTAGCAATTATAGGAACTGCATTTTTAGGATATGTATTACCATGAGGACAAATATCATTCTGAGGAGCAACAGTAATTACAAATTTACTTTCAGCTATTCCCTATCTAGGAACAAGAATTGTTCAATGAATTTGAGGAGGTTTTGCTGTTGATAATGCCACCTTAACACGATTTTTTGCTTTACATTTCATTCTACCATTTATTATTTCAGGAATAGCAATAATTCATTTAATATTTCTTCACCAAAATGGATCATTAAATCCACTAGGAACAACTAACAATATTGATAAAATTCAATTCCATCCTTATTTCACTTCAAAGGATTTAGTAGGATTTATTATTATAATAATAACATTTACATCATTTATTTTATTATACCCATATATAATAGGAGATCCTGATAATTTTAGACCTGCTGATCCCCTTGTAACACCTGCTCACATTAAACCAGAATGATATTTCTTATTTGCATATGCTATTTTACGCTCAATTCCAAATAAATTAGGAGGAGTAATTGCACTTTTTATATCAATTTTAATCTTAATTATTATACCTTTATACAAAAAAAATATAAAAAGAATCTCATTTTACCCAATTAATAAAATTTTATTTTGAACATTCACTAGAACTACAATTCTGTTAACCTGAATTGGAGCTAAACCAGTTGAAGAACCATTTATTTTAACAGGACAAATCTTAACAGTTTCATATTTTTTATTTTTTCCCCTATATTACATTATATTTAAATGATGAGATTCAGTTCTATATAATTAGTCAATGAACTTGTATAAGTATATATTTTGAAAATATAAAAAAAGATTAATATATCTTATTGACTTATACTAAAAATAATTAACTAAAAAATTAGAGAAAAAATATAGATTTTTAAACCAAAAAAAAATATTATAAAATTTAAAGAAATAGGTAAAAACCCCTTTCAAGCTAAGTATATTAATTTATCATATCGATAACGAGGTAAAGTCCCACGAACCCAAACAAACAAAAATGAAATAAGAACAACTATAAAAAAAAATAAATAATTAACCAAAGAACCACTAAAAAAAAGAAAAATAAATAATATTCTCATAAATAAAATTCTAGCATATTCTGATATAAAAATTAAAGCAAAACCTCCCCCTCTATATTCAACATTAAAACCAGAAACCAATTCAGATTCGCCTTCTGCAAAATCAAATGGAGTTCGATTAGTTTCAGCTAATCTTGATGTAAACCAAATTAATGCTAAAGGCAAAGATAAAAAAATAAATCAAACATACTGTTGATAAATTATTAAATCAAAAATTCTAAGTCTTGAAATTAAAAATAAAAAAGATAATAAAATAATAGCCAACCTAACTTCATATGAGATAGTCTGAGCAATACAACGAAGTGCTCCCAATAATGAATAATTAGAATTAGATGATCAACCAGCTATTATAATTGTATAAACAGAAAGTCTTGAACAACAAAAAAAAAATATAAATCCTAACGTAAAATGTAAAAATCCAGAAAAAAAAGGTAAACATAATCATAAAAATAATGATAAAAATAAACTAAAAACAGGAGAAAAATAATATAAAAAAAAATTAGATATAGTTGGATTAGCCTGCTCTTTACAAAATAACTTCACTGCATCACTAAAAGGTTGAACTAAACCTAATAAACCAACTTTATTCGGACCTTTACGAATCTGAATATAACCTAAAATTTTACGCTCAAATAAAGTCAAAAAAGCGACTCCAATTAATACACACAAAACCAAAATAATATAAGAAATAAATATCAAAAAAAAATCACTTATAAACAAGTATTACTTGTATTTAATACATATAAAGATTCTAAATCTATTGCACTATTCTGCCAAAGTAATAATAATATTCAAATTAAAAATTAAAAATTATATATTTGGTCCTTTCGTACTAAAATACATTAAATAATTAAGGATAGAAACCAACCTGGCTCACACCGGTTTAAACTCAGATCATGTAAAATTTTAAAAGTCGAACAGACTTAATATTCAAGCTTCTACACCCAAAATAAATTTTAATCCAACATCGAGGTCGCAAACTTTCCTTTTAATAAGAACTTTAAAAAAAAATTACGCTGTTATCCCTAAGGTAATTTATTTTAAAATTAAAAATAAAGATTTTATAATCAAAAATAATTGATAAAAATTAAAAGAGTTATTTTTATCTTTTAGTCACCCCAACTAAATTTTTATTTAAATAATTAAAATAAATACTAAAAATAATTAACTAAATAAAAATTAAACTCTATAGGGTCTTCTCGTCCTCTAAAAAAATTTAAGCCTTTTAACTTAAAAGTAAAATTCAATTAAAATAATAAAGAGACAGAAATTTTCTCGTCCAATCATTCATTCCAGTTTTCAATAAAAAAACTAATTATTATGCTACCTTTGCACAGTCAAAATACTGCGGCAATTTAAATAATCATTGAGCAGATTAAACCTTAAATTATAATCAAAAAGACATGTTTTTAATAAACAGGCGAAAAATTTATTTGCCGAATTCCTTTTAATTACCTAAAAATAAATATACTTCAATACAAAATAATCTACTAATTTAATCATTATAACAAAAGAAGAAAAATTAAACTTTTCTTTTTAATATAAAAATTAAAACAAAATATAAATATTAAAATAAATAAAATTAACTATTAAATTATTCATATGATTAACAATTCAAATTATACAATAATTATAAATAAAATAAATTTTTAATATTATAAATAAAAGATCATCCCTTTAAATATTTTTTACTAAAAATTATTAACTAAAAATTAACTAATAAATAAATAATAAAAGAATTAAATTCTTTTCTTAAAAAACTAGATATATTAAAAAACGAATAACATTTCATTACTAATTAAAAATTATAAAAATTTATGAAACAATTATATAATATTTAATTAGAACTTTTTAATTCGAGAAAAATTAATACTAATAATTAAATTAATCAACCCTGATGCACAAGGTACAAAAAATAAATTTTTCTTTTAAGTATATAAAAATATTCAATCACTTTACTAGTAAACTATTATAAAAATAAATTTTTCTATTTAAATAATAAAATAAAATTAATTTTAATATAAATAAATAAATAAATTAATCCAAATCAAATTATACTGAATTAAACAGTAATCTTTTTAATGTAAATAAAAAACTTAATATAAAGCTTTAATTTGATCATTCTAGATTCACTTTCCAGTAAATCTACTTTGTTACGACTTATCTCAATTTTATGAGAGCGACGGGCAATATGTGCATATTTTAGAGCTAAAATCATATTTTAAATATATAAAATATTACTATCAAATCCAATTTAATAATGTTATTTAAAACAATAAACCAAAAATAAATCTAATGTAACCCATCTCTACTTTTTCATGATCTGCACCTTGATTTGAAATAAACTATAAACTACTAATTGAAAATTTAAATTCTTATAAAATTTTCAAAAACAACGATATACAAGTAAAGAAAAAGTACAACTAATCGTGGATTATCAATTACAGAACAGGTTCCTCTGAATAGACTAAAATACCGCCAAATTTTTTAATTTTCAAGAAAATAACTAATACTAATCTGGTATAATAAATTTACAATTATAATAATAGGGTATCTAATCCTAGTTTAATATTAATTTTAATAACTTCATATAAAAAAGTAAAATTATATTAAAATTTAAATTTCACCTAAAAATTTTAATAATAAATTCCTACTAAAAAAAATTAATTATTAACCAATATATTTAAATTAAATTATTTGTATAACCGCAATTGCTGGCACAAATTAAATTAATTTTTTAATTAATCACTAAAACTTACATTAATAATTTTTTAATATTAAAAACTGCAAAATCAATTTTTTAAACAAAAATTTACATATTAAATAATAATAAACCTAAATTTTAAGCCAAAATAAAACTTTTTATTTTTTTAAAAAAAAATAAATATTATTATTTAATACTTATAATCTTTAACCAAAAAATAAATTTATAATTACAAATTAATTTTTAAAATAAGGAAATACTAGTTATCTATACTAATAAATTAATAAAATTTTAAATTCAATAAAAAAAAATAATAAACATAAAAATATAAATAATATAAAAAATAGTAAAAAAAAAAATCAGTACCCCCCTACCATTACTAAAATTAATCAACAAATTACACCCCAATAATAAATAAATCAATTTAGCAATATAATTTCATTTACTTAATACCCCATTTAAGTAAATTATTTTCTAAAAATCTATTTAATAAAAAAATTATTAAATATATTTTTAATATTAATACAAAATAATCCTTAACTACTAAAAATAATTATAAAATTAACATTTTTAAAATTTTTTAATTTTTTCAAAAAAAAATTTAATTTTCTAAAAATTGAAAAAAATTAATTTGTAATTTTTATATAAAAATTAAAAATTATAAAAAAATAACGTCCAATAATAAATTTATTTTAAGAAAGAAAAATCTTATATAACAATTTAAATAATCTGAAATTTATTTTTATTTTTAATAAATATCGAAAATAAATAATTATAGTAAAAAAAAGATGAATATTATCAATAAAATTAATTTTTGTTATAAATTAACTTTATCTTATAAATAATAAATTCTATATAAAAAAAAAATAATTTCAATAAATCAATTTTTCTTTAAAAAAAGAATGATATATAATAAGCTATATAAATTAAATTTTTTATTCAAAATTTAGTTTTTAATAACTTAAAAAAAAATTAATTTGTAATTAAATAGATGGAGTTTTTTTTTTTTTTTTAGTAAACTTTACTTTTATATAAATGATTTAATTATTAATAATTAATATAATAATATTTAATTATTCAAATTAATTATTTATAAGACATTATTTAATAATTATATATTATAAGATATATAACTATTATTAATATATAAATATATAATATATTTATTCTATGATATTATTTAATAATTAATTAAACAATCATTTGATACAATGTTTATTATTTAATTAAACATTAATATATTTATTAGTTTTTTCTTTCTATTAACTAAACTTATAAAAATGAATTGTAAAATTATATATTTATTAATTTTAATAAAAATAAATCTTTTTTTTTTATTAACATTATTTCTTTAATTATATTATTATTATTATATATACATATATTAATATATAAAAATTTAATTAATATATAATTAAATATTATATAATTAAATTTTATTAATTAAGTTATAATTAGTTAGTTATATTTAGTTAATTTTTATTGATAAAACTAAATAAAAATAAGAAAAAAATTTCTATATAAAAAAATTTAAATTTTGAACTTCTTTTTTACATAAAATAAAAAAGTAATGATAGTAACAAATCAGTCTAAATTAGTAAAAAAATAAATTTATAATTTAAACTAAAATTAATTAAAATAACTTTTTTATATTAATAGATATCCTAATTTATCTTTTTTTAGAAAGTTAAAAAAATGAAGAGCCTGAGGAAAGGATTATTTTGATAGAATAAAATACGTAAAAAAAAAAATTACCTTCATTATATTTGATAGAATAAAACTATCTCCTAAAGTATCAAAAACTTTTATACATCATATACTAAAATATAAAAAGATAAGCTAAATAAAGCTTTTGGGTTCATACCTCAAATATAAAGTAATACTTTTCTTTTTAATGACTAAAATATATAAATTAATATTTTTAACCATTTTAATAATAAGAACAATAATTTCAGTATCAGCATATACATGACTAGGAATATGAATTGGATTAGAAATTAATCTCCTCTCAATTATTCCAATTATTATAAACAAAAATATTTTATCATCTGAATCCTCCATTAAATATTTTATTACCCAAGCTTTAGCCTCAACAATAATTATGATATCAATTATTATAATAATATGAAAAATAAATTTTACATCAGCAATTTTTAATTCAGAGATTATACTAATTATAAATTCAGGACTTTTATTAAAAATAGGAATAGCCCCACTCCATTTTTGATTTCCAGAAGTTCTTGAAGGATTAAATTGAAATAATTGTATAATTATATTAACATGACAAAAAATCGCCCCGATAGTATTATACATATATAACACAGAATTAAATATATTTAATTACATAATTATCATTTCAGGAATAATTATTAGAAGAATAATAAGATTTAACCAAATTAGAATACGAAAATTAATGGCATTCTCATCAATCAATCACATAGGATGAATAATAGCAGCTATAATAACTGAAAAAACCATTTGAATTCTATATTTTACAATTTATGCTATAATTACTATCAACATTTCATTAACAATAAAAAATATATACTATTTAAACCAATTATTTATACTAATAAATGAATCATTTTCAACTAAAATTATATTTATATTAAATTTTTTATCCTTAAGAGGAATTCCCCCATTTTTAGGATTTTTACCAAAATGATTAGTAATTCAAACTATAATTGAAATAAACATAATGTTTTTATCAATCATTATAATTTTATTCACATTAATCATAATTTTTGTATATATACGAATTTCCATATCAACACTAATTATAAAAACAAATCAAATTAATTGAAAAATTAATATCAATAACAAAACAAATATTGTATTCTCCAGTATACTAAATTTTTTCATGATCTTCAGATTAATCCTTATAACAATCGCTTTAAACGAAATTTAACAAGGATTTAAGTTAATTTACAAACTACCAACCTTCAAAGTTGTAAATAAAGAAATACCTTTAAGCCTTACCATAATTGAAAATTTCAAAAAAATTGAAAAATTATTAAGTTTTGAGTTGTTAAACTACCTTTAAATTTGCAATTTAAAATCATAATTGAATACAAAACTAGTAAAAGGAATTACTCCGTAAATAAATTTACAATTTATCACCTAATCTCGGTCATTTTACTAAATAAATGATTATTTTCAACAAATCATAAAGATATTGGAACTTTATATTTTATTTTCGGAGTATGAGCTGGAATACTAGGAACATCATTAAGATTATTAATTCGAGCAGAATTAGGAAATCCTGGATCATTAATTGGAAATGATCAAATCTATAATGTAATTGTTACTGCACATGCTTTTATTATAATTTTTTTCATAGTAATACCAATTATAATTGGAGGATTTGGAAATTGATTAGTACCACTAATATTAGGAGCCCCAGATATAGCTTTTCCTCGAATAAATAATATGAGATTTTGATTATTACCCCCATCACTATCTCTATTATTAATAAGAAGAATTGTAGAAAATGGGGCAGGAACCGGATGAACTGTTTATCCGCCATTATCAGCTAATATTGCTCATAGAGGTTCATCAGTAGATTTAGCAATTTTCAGATTACATTTAGCTGGAATTTCATCTATTTTAGGTGCTGTAAATTTTATTAGTACTATTATTAATATACGATTAACAGGAGTAACATTTGATCGATTACCTTTATTTGTATGAGCAGTATTAATTACAGCAATTTTATTATTATTATCATTACCTGTACTTGCCGGAGCAATTACTATATTATTAACTGATCGAAATTTAAATACATCCTTTTTTGATCCTGCTGGAGGAGGAGATCCAATTTTATATCAACATTTATTCTGATTTTTTGGACACCCAGAAGTTTATATTTTAATTTTACCAGGATTTGGTATAATTTCTCATATTGTTACTCAAGAAAGAGGAAAAAAGGAAACTTTTGGATCAATTGGAATAATTTATGCTATAATAGCAATTGGTTTACTAGGATTTGTTGTATGAGCTCATCACATATTTACAGTTGGAATAGATGTTGACACACGAGCATACTTTACTTCAGCTACAATAATTATTGCAGTTCCAACAGGAATTAAAATTTTTAGATGATTAGCAACAATTCATGGAACACAAATAAATTATTCCCCACAAATATTATGAGCCTTAGGATTTATTTTTCTTTTTACTATTGGTGGATTAACAGGAGTAATTCTTGCTAACTCATCAATTGATATTATTTTGCATGATACATACTATGTTGTTGCTCACTTCCACTATGTATTATCAATAGGAGCAGTATTTGCAATTATAGCAGGAATTGTAAATTGATTTCCTTTATTCACAGGTCTTTCAATAAATGAAAAACTTCTAAAAATTCAATTTTTCTCTATATTTATTGGAGTAAATCTAACATTTTTTCCTCAACATTTTTTAGGATTAAGAGGTATACCTCGACGATACTCAGATTACCCAGATGCTTATTTATCATGAAATCTTTTATCATCAATTGGATCACTAATTAGAACTGCTAGAATTTTATTTATGATCTACATTATATGAGATAGAATAAATTCAATACGAAAAAATTCATATGCTATTAATATACCAACATTTAATGAATGAATTCAAGATATACCACCTATAGAGCACACTTATTCTGAACTTCCAATATTAGTAAATTTCTAATATGGCAGAATAGTGCAATAGATTTAAGATCTATATATAAAGTTACACTTTTTTTAGAAAATGGCAACATGAATAAATTTAAATTCTCAAGATAGAATTTCACCTTTAATAGAACAACTAACATTTTTTCATGATCATACAATAATAATTTTAATCATAATTACATTAATTGTTATATACATTATAATCATAATAATAAAAAACATGTATATTAACCGTTTCTTACTTGAAGGACAAATAATTGAACTAATTTGAACAATTTCTCCCGCAATTACATTAATTTTTATTGCTCTACCTAGTCTACAACTTTTATATTTACTTGATGAAATTAATTCACCTCTTATTTCAGTAAAAACTATAGGACATCAATGATATTGATCATATGAACTTTCAGATTTTAAAAATGTTGAATTTGATTCATATATAATTCCTTCTAATGAACAAAATAATTTCTCATTTCGCTTATTAGAAGTTGATAACCGTTTAACTTTACCAATTTATACTCAAATTCGAATAATAGTATCATCTTCAGATGTAATTCATTCATGAACAATTCCATCTTCAAGAGTAAAAATTGATGCAACTCCGGGACGATTAAATCAAACCACTTTTTATATAAACCGAATTGGTCTATTTTTTGGACAATGTTCAGAAATTTGTGGAACAAATCATAGATTTATACCAATTGTAATTGAAAGAATTTCTCCAAAATATTTTATTAAATGAATTAAAAATCTATCATTAGATGACTGAAAGCAAGTAATGATCTCTTAAATCATATTATAGTAAATTGGCAATTACTTCTAATGAAGAATTTAGTTAAAATATAACATTAACTTGTCAAGTTAAAATTATTAATTTATTAATAATTCTTAATTCCACAAATAGCTCCTCTTAGATGATTAAATTTATTTATTTATTTCATCATTATTTTTATAATATTTAATATCATAAATTATTTTTCTCTAATTTATAATAACAATAATATTAAAAAAAATATAGAAAAAAAAACTATTATATGAAAATGATAACAAATTTATTTTCAAGATTTGATCCTTCAACTAGAATAAATTTATCATTAAATTGATTAAGAATCATATTAGGATTAATTGTTTTACCTTCAATATATTGAATTATTCCTTCACGAATTAATTTTTTATGATTTAAAATCTGTTTGACATTAAGAAATGAATTTAAAATTATTTTAAAAATTAAAAAAATAAAAATTAGAGTATTAATTTTTGTATCTTTATTTTCATTAATTTTATTCAATAATTTTTTAAGATTATTTCCTTATATTTTTTCAAGAACTAGACACTTAGTTTTAACATTAACCCTATCTTTACCTTTATGATTAAGATTTATAATTTTTGGATGAATTAATAATACAACAAGAATATTAGCCCATCTAGTTCCTCAAGGAACACCTCCAGTACTAATACCATTTATAGTATGTATTGAAACAATTAGAAATATTATTCGACCAGGAACATTAGCAATTCGACTTACAGCAAATATAATTGCTGGCCATCTATTATTAACATTAATAGGAAGAACAGGAAATAAATTATCATTTATTATAATTAATGTCTTAATATTATCACAATTATTATTATTACTTTTAGAATCTGCAGTAGCAATTATCCAATCTTATGTATTTTCTATTTTAAGAACACTTTACTCTAGAGAAGTAAATTAATGTTAAATAAAAATCATACTTTTCACCTAGTGGAAATTAGTCCTTGACCAATCCTTGGAGCATTTAGATCAATAACATTATTAGTAGGAATTATTAAATGATTTCACTTATATGAAACAAATTTATTCTTATTAGGAAGAATTTGTACATTACTAGTTATATATCAATGATGACGAGATATCTCACGAGAAGGATCCTTTCAAGGATTACATACTTTTTCTGTAGTAAAAGGACTTCGATGAGGAATAATCTTATTTATTACTTCTGAAGTATTATTTTTCGTATCATTCTTTTGAAGATTCTTTCATAGAAGACTTTCACCAAGAATTGAAATTGGAATATTATGACCACCTAAAGGAATTATTCCATTTAACCCAATTCAAATCCCATTGTTAAATACCCTTATTCTAATCTCTTCAGGAATTACTGTTACATGAGCTCATCATAGATTAATAGAAAATAACTATAAACAAGCAATCTATAGATTAATTTTAACAATCATTTTAGGAATTTATTTTTCTATTTTACAAGGATTTGAATATTTAGAATCAACATTTACAATTGCTGATTCAGTTTATGGATCAAGATTTTTTATAGCAACTGGATTTCATGGTATTCATGTTATTATTGGAACAACATTTTTAACGGTATGCTTATTTCGACAATTAAAAAATCATTTTTCAGCCAATCACCACTTCGGATTTGAAGCTGCAGCTTGATATTGACATTTTGTAGATGTAGTATGATTATTTCTCTATATTTCAATCTATTGATGAGGTAGATATTTATATAGTATAAAAATTATTTTTAACTTCCAATTAAAAGATCTAGTTAATAGTATAAATAATTAACATTATACAAATTATAGGAACAATTACATTGTTATTAACTTTAGTACTAATAATAATTTCAAGATTTTTATCAAAAAAATCAATTATTGATCGAGAAAAAAGATCACCTTTTGAATGTGGATTTGATCCTAAATCTTCTGCTCGATTACCTTTCTCATTACAATTTTTTTTAATTGCAATAATTTTTTTAATTTTTGATGTAGAAATTACACTTTTATTTCCACTAGTAATTACAATAAAAATTACAAGAATAATAAGATTTTCTACAGTAACGATTCTATTTATTTTAATTCTACTAATTGGTCTATACCATGAATGAAATCAAGGAGCATTAAATTGAGTAAAATAGGATAATAGTTAAAATTAACATTTAATTTGCATTTAAAAAATATTGAAAATATCAATTTATCTTAAATAAGAAACAAAATTTTGTAATTAGTTTCGACCTAATATTTTGATGATAACCATCCTTATTTATTAAATGAAACCAAAAGAGAGGTCTATCACTGTTAATGATAAAAATGAATTTATATTCCATTTAAAGAAATATGTTATTCAAAATGAAACTTCTAATTTCAATTTTAAGCAGTGAAATTCTGTTTATATTTCTTATTTATATAGTTTAATAAAAACATTACATTTTCATTGTAAAATTAAATTTATATTTTATAAGTATCTTAAGACCAAAGTCTCCTTAATATCTTCAATATTATGCTCTAAATATAAGCTATTAAAATAAATAATTAATAACAAAATAAAAATAATTAAAAAAATAAAATAAATTTTTAAATTATTATTAAATAACAATTGAAAAAAATTAGAATTATATTTAATATTTTGATACAAATTCTGTGAACCAAAATATTCAAACCAGCCTAAATCAACATTTTTATAATAAAAGTCTCTAAATTTTAAAAAATAAAAATTAACAAAATAAGTTGATAAAACAGGTATATTTCATATGGATGCCAAAAATAATCCCAACAAATTATTAGATTTTAAGTTATAATTAAAATTAAATTTAGAAAATTCATAACCTAAAAATAAACCAATTAAAATAAAAAATATAACTATTATTTTCAAATTAAAAGATAAACAAATAAAATAAGGAGTAGGAAACATCAATCAAGATAATATACATCCACCAAAAATAACAAATGTAATTAACCCACCTATACCCTTTAATATAATTAAACCTTGATCATTTAATATATTTAAAGAATAAAAATTATAAGAATTAAATAATGTATAATAACTTAAACGAAATGAATATCTTACTGTTAAACCAATAGAAACATAAAAAATTAAATATACAAATAAATTCAAATAATTTATAGAAAAAACTTCTAAAATTAAATCCTTAGAATAAAATCCAGAAAGAAAAGGTAACCCACATAAAGAAAAATTTCTAATATTAAAAAATGTACAAGTTAAAGGCATCAAATTAATTAAAGATCCTATATAACGAATATCTTGACAATTTATTAAATTATGAATTATACAACCAGCACATATGAATAATAATGCCTTAAATAAAGCATGAGATAATAAGTGAAAAAAAGCTAAATTATAATCACCTAAAAATAAAATTCTTATTATTAAGCCTAATTGACTCAAAGTTGATAAAGCAATAATTTTTTTTAAATCATACTCAAAATTAGCCCCTAAACCAGATATAAATATAGTCATTATAGAAAAAAATAATATAAAAATTATTAAGTTTTGAGTTAAACAAAAATTAAAACGAATTAATAAATAAACTCCTGCAGTTACCAAAGTAGAAGAATGAACTAAAGATGATACTGGAGTAGGTGCGGCTATAGCTGCCGGTAATCAAGAAGAAAATGGAATTTGAGCTCTTTTAGTAAAAGCTGATAAAACAATAAAACAACTAATAATTATTATTGTATAATCATTCTTTATAAAATCAAGATAAAAAATAAAATTTCAACTTCCATAATTTATTATTCAAGCAACTGATATTAAAATACCAACATCACCAATTCGGTTTGATAAAGCTGTTAATATTCCAGCATTCAAAGATTTTGTATTCTGATAATAAATAACTAAACAATAAGATACAAGACCTAGACCATCCCATCCCAATAAAATTCTAATTAAATTAGGTCTAACAATTAAAAATATTATTGATATAACAAATAAAAATACTAATATAATAAAACGATGAATATTTATATCTCCATATATATATTCATCTCTATAAAAAATAACTATTGAAGAAATAAATAAAACAAATCTTATAAATAATAATGATATTCAATCCAATAAAATAGATATACAAATAATATTAGAATTTAAAGTCATAAATTCATATTCAAGAATTACAACTAAATCTATTATTATATAATATAAACTTATTGAAAAAGAAAAAAAAGAAAAAATAAATAAAGAAAAAGATACTAAAAAACAAAATGTAAT